TGTGCATTTTTTATATTTATATCTATAAATTTAAAGTTTAGTTGTTAGGGTGTTTGAGTGTTATTTCTAGTTGAGAGGATAAAATTTGAGATGATTATTCTTTTAAATCTTTCTTTTTTTCTTATCTAATAATATAATAAATAATTTATTTTAATATATTACATCTACCACAATATATCATTATAGGGTTTATTTATTTACAATAATTGCTTATATTAATACATATATTTCTCAAAAGGTATAGGGACTTATTTGTAGAGGCAAAAAAAATATTTAACTTTAATTATTATTATAATATATAACTATATTTAATATAATGAATTTATATTATGTTAAATTAATACCTTAATAGTATTTAATTTAAAATATTTATAATATGTTAAGAGTCATTTTTAATATATTAATAGAACTATATTCTAATATATAAGAGATTATACTATAGATAAATCAATTATTATAAGTTATAGATAATTGTATCATCAGTAAGATCTTATTTGAATTTATGTAAGCATAAGCAGTTATATTATTTAATCTTTTTTTATGTAATAAAAAAAAAAAAAAAAAGATTAAATAGAAAATACTCTAGTCTAGACTAGAGTAGTCGTATATTGAATAATATAATGTTCGTTATGTGTTTTATATTATATATAGAGAATAGTGGTTATATGCGGTCTTGGAGAGGGGTAATTTTCTCAATTTTTTTAATACTTTAGTAATAGAATATCTTCTTTTTTCTGAAAATTTTTACTAATTATTACTTTTAGGATTTTTTTTTCCTTGGAGAAGTTCCCTTCATTTTTTGAAAGGTTTATTTTTGGTTATTTATTCCCCTTTTTCTTGGTATAATAGCCAAGTTTGGTTTTAACTAAAGGTTTTATTTGCCGGTAATTTAATTTAATTTCCAAGGGATTTGGGAATTACCAATGGTTTTAGGGTGGGCATAATTGGGGCCACCAGCCGCGGTTATAGGATTAATCCAAGGGAATATTTTTGGTTTACCAGTGGTTTATATTTTTAAGAGTTTAAATTTAAATTTATAAGGTGAAATTTGAAATTTTTGAATAGCTCTTATTATGAATCTGTGAAACTTAAATTATAAACTAGGATTAGATACCCTACTATTTTAAGTGTAAATACAATTTACCTGGGTACTATTAGTTAAGATCTTTAAACCCAAAGAATTTGGCGGTATCCCATTCCATTCAGAGGAACCTACCCCGTGATTGATAGTACACGATTAACTTTACTTGGTCTATTTGTTTGTATATCTCCGTTATCAGAAAATCTTTTTAGAGAAATAATTTTCAAGATTCATAATTTTGAAATATTTCAGGTCAAGGTGCAGCTTATGATTAAGAGGAGGTGGGTTACAATAAATTTTTGTTTACTACGGTTTCTATAATGAAATATTATGGATTAAGGTGGATTTGATAGTAATTTGATTTATTTAAGTCTTTTGATATTGGCTCTGGGGTGTGTACACATCGCCCGTCGCTCTCATTATTGATTGTATTTTACCTATATTTTTATAGTATTTGATCAAGCTAGATGAGATAAGTCGTAACATAGTAGATGTACTGGAAAGTGTATCTGGAAAGTAGAATCAAGATAAAACTTATTAGTAAAGTATTTCACTTACACTGAAAATTATTCTGTGCAATTCAGGATATCTTGAGCTTAAAATATTTTTTTAATTTTTTGTTATTTTCATATTTAAAAAAAATAACTTTAGGGGGTTGTGTCTAAATATGGGTTACACAACTGATTTTTTTAATGATAGTTTAATAGTAACGTTAGTGGATTATGAAATATGTTTTAAAGTTTAAATAAGTATCTTTTATTTGGAGTACCTTTTGTATCAGGGTTAATCAAAATTTTTGTAATTATTTTACTAATCTCGATTTGAGGTGATTTACCTAAAAGTGAAGGTTAATGTGGAATATTTATCTTTTATTTTTAGGTGGAAATGAAATGTTATTCGTTTCTCAAGATATCTAGTTTTTTAAGAAAAAATTTAATTTTTTAAAATTTTTGATCTTTTTTAATTTTTAAATTTTGATTAGAATTCTATTAATTTTTCAGGGGACAAGCTCTGGAGAGTAAATTTATTCTATAATTTATTAATGATAATATAAAAGTAGGCTTTGAACCAGCCACCTTTTTGATTACGTTTTAGTTCATTGTTTTTTATTTTGATTTTATAAATTTTTTAGATTTTGTATTAAGATAATAGATTTAATTTTATATTTTATGTAATAATGATTGAATTAGTATAGTTTATTTGTATATTTTTTTTTCCTTGTAAATTTATTTTAAGGAACTAGGCAATTTTAATTCCCGCCTGTTTATCAAAAACATGGCCTTTTGAGAATAATTTAAGGTCTGGCCTGCTCACTGACTTGTTTTGAAGAGCCGCGGTATTTTGACCGTGCAAAGGTAGCATAATCATTAGTCTCTTAATTGGAGGCTGGAATGAATGGTTTGACGAGGAGTTGACTGTCTCTATATAATATCTAGAATTTAACTTTTAAGTTAAAAGGCTTAAATTTTTCTTTAGGACGAGAAGACCCTATAGAGCTTGATATATTGTTTTTATATGGTTTTTAGTTTGTTTTCCTATATTTAAATTAATATATTTTGTTGGGGTGACATGAAGGATAAATAAACCCTTCATTATTAAATCATTGATTTATGTTATTTTGATCCATAATTTATGATCATAAGATTAAGTTACCTTAGGGATAACAGCGTAATTGTTTTAGAGAGCTCAAATCGACAAAGCAGATTGCGACCTCGATGTTGGATTAAGAAAAATGCTAGGTGCAGTAGCTTAGTAATTAGGTCTGTTCGACCTTTAAATTCTTACATGATCTGAGTTCAGACCGGCGTGAGCCAGGTCGGTTTCTATCCTAAGATATTTAAATTTGCATTAGTACGAAAGGACCGTGTGAATGAAATAATTTTATTAATTGTTGATTAATATTAACTGTTTATTACTATTTTGACAGATTAATGTGTTGAATTTAGATTTCATTTATGTAGATTATTTCTACAAATAGTATTGATATTATATGATTTATTAATGTTTATTTTAAACTTTTTATTACTTGTAATTTGTGTATTGATTAGAGTGGCTTTCTTAACTTTGTTTGAGCGGAAGATTTTAGGTTATATTCAAATTCGAAAGGGTCCTAATAAGGTTGGTTTTGTAGGAATTCCTCAACCTTTTAGAGATGCAATTAAATTGGTATGTAAGGAACAACCTATTCCTATTCTTTCTAATTATTTACTTTATTATTTTTCTCCAGTATTTAGTTTAATAATTTCATTACTTGTTTGAGTTATTTTTCCTTATTTAACATATATGTGTTCTTTCCCTTACGGGTTTTTATTTTTTTTATGTTGTACTAGATTTGGTGTTTATACTGTAATAATTGCTGGGTGATCTTCCAATTCTAATTATTCTTTATTAGGTTCTTTACGTTCTGTTGCTCAGACTATTTCTTATGAAGTGAGTTTAGCTTTAATTTTATTATCATTAATTATTTTAATTGGAAGATTTAATATAGTAGATTTTATAAATTATCAGCTTTATTGTTGATTTATTATTTTCTCTTTTCCTTTAGCATTAGCTTGCTTTGCTTCTTGTTTAGCTGAAACTAATCGAACTCCTTTTGATTTTGCTGAAGGGGAGTCTGAATTAGTTTCAGGATTTAATATTGAATATGGAGCTGGTGGTTTTACTTTAATTTTTTTAGCTGAATATACAAGAATTATTTTTATAAGAATATTAATAACTTTAATTTTTATAGGTGGGGATTTTTATTCTTTTCTTTTTTTTATTAAACTTGGTTTTTTAGCTTTTTGTTTTATTTGAGTTCGTGGGACTTTACCTCGATTCCGTTATGATAAATTAATATATTTAGCTTGAAAGAGTTTTCTTCCTCTTTCATTAAATTTTTTTATTTTTTTTGTAGGGTTAAAGGTTTTACTGATCTCTATTATTTAGTGAAATTTTTTAAGAAATTGAATTAAAAGTTAATAGAAGAGTCAAACTTCTAATTTTATGTTTTCAAAACATATGCTTTTCGTAAGCTAATTAACTAATAGTTTTTAATTAATTTATCTCAAATATTGGCTACATGAACATTAATTAGAAAGTATATAAAATAGATTAATGTTAGAACTTGACCGGTTATAATATATGGTTCTTCAACTGGTCGTTTTCCAATTCATGTTAATAGGATTACTACTGTTATTATAATTCAGAATATAATTTGATTAATAGGATAAAATTGAATTCCTCGGAAAGGGGTTTTATTATAGAATGGTATAATTATTAGGATTCTAATTGATAGGAATAATGCAATAACTCCTCCTAGCTTGTTAGGAATAGATCGTAAAATAGCATAAGCAAATAAAAAGTATCATTCTGGTTGAATATGAACTGGTGTAACTAAAGGGTTTGCTGGTACAAAATTATCTGGATCTCCTAAAAGGTAGGGATTAATTAAGCAAAGTAAAATTAATAATGATGTTATTAGGACAAATGTAATTGAATCCTTAAATGTAAAGTAAGGGTGGAAAGGAATTTTTTCAATATCACTGTTAATACCAAGAGGGTTATTTGATCCTGTTTGATGAAGGAAAAATAAATGAATTGCCGCTATAGCGGCAATAATAAATGGCAAAACAAAATGAAATGTGAAGAATCGATTAAGTGTAGCATTATCTACAGCAAACCCTCCTCAAACTCATTGAACTAAATCAGTTCCTAAGTAAGGAATTGCTGATAAAAGATTGGTAATAACTGTAGCTCCTCAGAATGATATTTGACCTCATGGTAAAACATATCCTATGAATGCTGTTGCTATAACTAAGAATAAAATGATTACCCCAATTATTCAGGTATGTATATACATATAAGATCCATAGTAAATACCACGTCCTACATGAAGATAAATACAAATGAAGAATATAGAGGCTCCATTTGCATGTAATGTTCGAATAATTCATCCATTGTTAACGTCACGGCAAATGTGAACTACTCTTCTAAAGGCTATTTCAATGTTAGATGTGTAATGTATTGCAAGGAATAATCCTGTAACAATTTGAATGATTAAACATAACCCTAATAAGGATCCAAAGTTTCATCAGAATGAAATGTTTGTTGGAGCTGGTAAATCTACAAGAGAGTTGTTAATAATTTTAAATAATGGATGTTTTAATCGTAATGGTTTATTCATTGGTTAATTTATTTTTCGAATAGGTCCTTGATTAATATTAGTAATTTTAACTACTGCTAGAAGGGCTAGGAAAAGGTAAATTATCATTATTATAGTGATTATAAAGGTTGGATTATTATAAATTTTACTTAATGATATTGTTATTTCTTGATAATTGATAATATTATTAGTAATTGATGTATCACTATTTTTAGTTAAGTCAATATATAATGATTTATCTAAGAGAATAAGTCTAGTTGTTAAAATCAATCATATAATTCCTGTTAAAATTACTCTAATTGATTTAGGTTGAAATATTTCATTTGAGGCAATTCTAGTAATATAAATAAATAAAACTAGTATTCCTCCCAGGAATGTTAAAAATAGAATATAGGCTAATCAAAATCTTTCTATTAATGTTCCTGCTGTTAAACCAATAAGTAGTGTTTGAATAATAATAAATATTATTATTGATATTGGGTGATTTAATTTAATAAAATTAATATTAAGGGCGTTAGATAGAGATATAATTATTATTTTTATCACGTCAGGGGTTAGTTTATTATAAAATATCGGTTTTGGAGATCGAGGTTAGGAAGAATTTCCTCCCCCCTGAAGTTTTAAAAGTGGGGGGGCTCTTTAATTCCGGTTTACAAGACCGATGTTTTTTTTAAACTATTAAAACTAATGTTTAGATTTTCTGTTTTTACTTCTCTTCTAGTTTATTTTAGTGGAGTTTATGTTTTTTCTTCAAAGCGTAAACATTTACTTATAGTTCTTTTGAGATTGGAATATATTGTTCTTTCTTTATTTCTTTTAATTATTATTTATTTATATAGATTTGATTATGATTATTTTTTTTCAATTATTTTCTTAGTTTTTTCAGTGTGTGAGGGTGCTTTAGGTTTATCAATTTTGGTTTCAATAATTCGTTCGCATGGAAATGATTTTTTTAATTCTTTTGGTTTATCTTTATGTTAAAGTATCTTTTTATGTTAATTTTTATGGTCCCTCTTTGTTTAATTGGTAATTTTTGATGATTGGTTCATTCTTTAATATTTATGGTTAGTTTCTTTTTTATGTTTAGTATTTATTCTTATTCTGATTTAAATATAATTAGTTGGTGTTTTGGGGTAGATTTTTTTTCTTTTGGTTTAATTTTATTGAGTTTTTGAATTTGCTCTTTAATAATTACTGCTAGAGGTTCAATTTATTTATCTTCTTATCATTCTAGGGTTTTTGTATTAATGGTTTTATTTTTAATAATTATACTTTATTGTTCATTTTCTAGATTAAGATTATTATCTTTTTATATTTTTTTTGAGGCTAGTTTAATTCCAACTTTATTACTTATTTTAGGTTGGGGTTATCAACCTGAGCGGTTGCAGGCTGGTATTTATTTAATTTTTTATACTATAGTTGCTAGTCTTCCTTTATTGTTAGTTTTGTTTAAGATTTATGATTGTTCTTATACTCTTTATTTTCCTTTATTGATTGATTTTGGTTCTTTTTATTTTTTATTCTATTTATTTATTATTTTAGCTTTTTTAATTAAGATGCCAATATTTTTGGTTCATTTATGACTTCCTAAGGCTCATGTTGAGGCTCCAATTTCTGGTAGAATAATTCTTGCTGGGGTTCTTTTGAAGCTAGGTGGTTATGGTATTTTTCGAGTAATAAAGGTTATTTCTTTTTTAGGTTTAAAGTTTAATTATTTTTGGTTGGCTCTTGGGTTGTCTGGTGGTGTTGTGGTTAGTTTTATTTGTTTTCGTCAGGTAGATCTTAAGTCTTTAATTGCATATTCTTCAGTTGCTCATATAAGAATAGTGATTGGAGGTCTTATAACTATAAATTGATGAGGTTGTATAGGGTCATTATGTTTAATAATTGGTCATGGTCTTTGTTCATCTGGATTATTTTGTTTGTCAAATATTATTTACGAACGTTTAGGAAGACGAAGTTTACTTATTAATAAGGGTATAATTAATTTGATACCTAGAATAGCTCTTTGATGATTTTTATTGAGTTCTTCTAATATAGCTGCTCCTCCTTCTTTAAATTTATTGGGTGAATTAGGTTTATTAAATAGAATTATTTCTTGATCTTCTTTGAGATTTTTAACTTTAATATTTTTATCTTTTTTTAGAGCTGTTTATACTTTATATATATATTCTTATTCTCAACATGGTTCTTATTATGCTGGGGTTTATACTTGTTCATTAGGTTATATTCGTGAATATCATCTTTTACTTTTACATTGATTACCTTTAAATATTCTTTGTTTAAAGGGTGAGTATTTCTTTTTTTAGCTTAAGTATTTTAATTAAAATATTGTTTTGTGGGATCAATGATATGGTTAGATTACCATCTTAGGCCGTGTATATATTTTCTATTTGTTCTTTAAGTTTTTTTTCTTTATTTTTAACCAGAACTTTAATTTTTGTTTTGGGAATTTATTATTTGCTTTTTGATTATAGTGTTTTTGTTGAGTGGGAGTTATTTAGTTTGAATGGTTCTATGGTTGTTATAACATTAATTTTGGATTGAATATCTTTAATTTTTATATCATTTGTTATATATATTTCTTCTTTAGTTATTTATTATAGAGAAGATTATATATCTGGTGAAAAGAATATAAATCGTTTTATTATTATTGTTTTAATATTTATTCTTTCTATAGGGTTTTTAATTATTAGTCCTAATTTAATTAGAATTCTTTTAGGATGGGATGGATTGGGTTTAGTTTCTTATTGTTTAGTTATTTATTATCAGAATGTAAAGTCTTATAGTGCTGGTATGCTTACTGCTTTAAGAAATCGAATTGGTGATGTTGCTATTTTAATTTCTATTGCTTGAATATTAAATTTTGGTAGTTGAAATTATATTTATTATTATAATTATATTTCAGGTTCTTTTGAAATAAAATTAATTACTAGTTTAATTATTTTAGCTGCTATAACTAAGAGTGCACAAATTCCTTTTTCTTCTTGATTACCGGCTGCTATGGCTGCTCCTACTCCTGTTTCTGCATTAGTTCATTCTTCAACTCTTGTTACTGCTGGGGTTTATTTATTAATTCGATTTAGTCCTATATTAGATATGTATGGTTTTGGTTGGTTTTTACTTCTTATTGGTTGTATAACTATATTTATAGCAGGTCTTGGGGCTAATTTTGAGTTTGATTTAAAGAGGATTATTGCCCTTTCTACGTTAAGTCAATTAGGGTTAATAATGAGAATTCTTGCTATAGGTTATCCTAAGCTTGCTTTTTTTCATTTATTAACTCATGCTTTATTTAAGGCTCTTTTATTTATGTGTGCTGGTTCTATAATTCATAATTTAAAGGATACTCAGGATATTCGTTTTATAGGTTCAATTGTTTATTTTATACCTTTAACTTCAGTTTGTTTTAATGTTTCTAGTCTTTCTCTTTGTGGATTACCATTTTTGGCTGGATTTTATTCTAAGGATTTAATTCTTGAGCTTGTTTGTTTGAGTTGAATTAATTTTTTAATTTTCTTCCTTTATTTTTTTTCTACTGGTTTAACTGCCGCTTATTCATTTCGTTTATTTTATTATTCTATATCTGGTGATAATAATTTTTATTCTAGATTTTCTTTTGATGATAGGGGTTATTATATTTCATTTGGTATAATTTCTCTTTTGGTTGTTGCTGTGTTTGGTGGTAGTTTTTTATCTTGATTAATTTTTCCTGTTCCTTATATAATTAGTCTACCATATTATTTGAAGTTTTTAACTATATTTGTAGTTTTGTCAGGTGTTTATTTAGGTTATTTAATTTCTGATATAAATTTATCTAGTGTTCTTTTTTCTTTAAAGGTTTTACCTTTTGTTAGATTTGTTGGTTCAATATGATTTATACCTTTTTTATCTACTAAATTTATTAGATATTTACCTTTAAAGTATGGTTATATATCTTCAAAGACATTTGATTATGGGTGGGGCGAATTATTTGGTGGTCAAGGTATTTATAGTTTATTTATTTATTTAATTGGTTACATACAAGGTTGATATGATTCTAATTTTAAGATTTACCTTCTAACATTTATTTTTTGGATATTTATTTTAGTAATTTATTTTTATATTTATCTGGGTAGCTTATATTTAGAGCATAACACTGAAAATGTTAAGGAAACTTTTATGTTTCTAGGTATTATTTATAAATAAATAAATTATTATTTTTACAGTGAAAATGTAATGTTTTTATTAAACTATATAAATTAGAAATGTTAACGGAATTTAACCGCTATTATGTAAAGTTAGCAGCTTTCATATTGGCATTACATTTCCTTAATTGGAACTCTAGTTCAATTATATTATTAACAGTAATACGCCTCTTTTTGGCTTCAATTAATTAGAATAGAGGTAAATCTACCAAGTGTCAGGTCGAAACTGATTGCAATTTTTCGCTTTCCATTCTTTAAGGGTGATTGATATACTCAATACTTTTTGAATGCAACCCAAATGTTATAATTAACTACACCCCTATTCTGCTCATTGTAGTGCTCCTTGGTTTCATTCATGATATAGTCCTCCTAGGAGGACTATAATGAAAAATAAGGTTGCTGAAGTTCAAATTATTAGGTTTGAGGATTTTAAGATAATTACAATAGGAAGAATTAAAGCGATTTCAATATCAAAAATTAGAAAGATGGCTGCAATTAAGAAAAATCGTAGGGAGAAAGGTATCCGAGCTGATCTTTTTGGATCAAACCCACATTCGAATGGGGATCTTTTTTCTCGGTCGTTAATTATTTTTTTTGATAGAATTGTTGCTAATATTATAACTAATATTGGTACTAGAAATCTAACTATGAATCTTATTGAAAGTGTTAAAATTGTTTTTCTTGATCTTAGATCAAGCCTACTGATTGGAAGTCAGTTATACTATTTATACTAGAAAAACATTTTTATTATCTACCTCATCAGTAAATTGAAATATAAAGGAATAATCATACTACATCTACGAAGTGTCAGTATCATGCTGCAGCTTCAAATCCAAAATGATGTCTTGGGGAGAATTGATTTATTGAATGTCGAAGTAGGCATGTTGATAAGAAGATTGTACCAATGATTACATGTAATCCATGGAATCCTGTTGCTACAAAGAATGTAGATCCATAAACTGCATCTGCGATAGTGAATGGAGCTTCTCAGTATTCATATGCTTGAAGAGTTGTAAAGTATAATCCTAGTAGTACTGTGAAGAATAATCCTTGAAGTGCTTGTGTATGGTTAGATTCTATTAGTCTATGATGTGCTCATGTTACTGTTACTCCTGACGCAAGAAGAATTGCTGTGTTTAGTAGTGGTACTTGTATAGGGTTGAATGGTTGAATTCCTATAGGTGGTCAAATTATTCCTAGTTCAATAGCTGGGGCTAGTCTTCTATTGAAGAATGCTCAAAAGAATGAAATAAAAAATAATACTTCTGATGCAATAAATAGAATTATTCCTCATCGTAATCCTACTGATACAAATCTTGTATGTAGTCCTTGATATGTTCCTTCACGAACTACATCTCGTCATCATTGAATTATTGTTAAAATAGTAATTGCAATTCCTATTGCAAATAGATTAATATTAAATATGTGAAATCATTTAGCTAATCCTGATACAAGGACTATAGCTCCAATTGCTCCTGTAATTGGTCATGGTCTATAATCTACTAGATGAAATGGGTGATTTGAGTGTGTTGTTAACATTAGTTTAATACACTTCTCTTGAGTATAATGTTCTTAAAATTGAGAATACATATGCTTGAATTATAGCTACAGCTGATTCTAGAATTAAAAGAAGTATTTGACCAATAATTAAGATTGAGATTAAATTAAAACCGATTATTGGTCCTGTATTACCTAATAGGGTAAGTAACAAATGTCCAGCAATTATGTTTGCTGCTAATCGTACAGCTAATGTACCAGGCCGAATAACATTTCTAATAGTTTCAATTAAAACTATAAATGATATTAAGGCTGGTGGTGTACCTTGTGGTACTAGGTGTGCAAATATATGATTTGTATGATTAATTCATCCAAATAATATGAATCTTAGTCATATAGGTAGTGCAATAGCAAATGTTAATGCTAGGTGTCTAGTTCTAGTAAAGATATATGGGAATAGTCCTATAAAATTATTAAATAGTATTATAATAAAAATTGAAATGAAAATAAATGTTGTTCCATTGAATGATTTAGGTCCTAATAATGTTTTAAATTCATTATGTAGTGTTAAATTTAATTTATTTCATAAGATATTAATTCGTGATGGTGTAAGTCAAAATAATGATGGGATAATAAGTAATCCAAGAAATGTTCTTGTTCAATTTAATGAAAGGTTAAAGATTCTAGTAGATGGGTCAAACGTTGAGAATAAATTTCTTATCATTTTCAGTTTAAATTTTTTCCTTCTTCCTTTGTTCTTTCAAATATTTTAATGGGTGTTGTTTTAAAGGAGAAGAAGTTTATTTGATTAAATAGAATTAAGGTTGATGAGAATATAATGAATAGTGAGAATCATATAAGTGGAGATATTTGTGGGATTTAAGTATTAATTACTCCCATCAGAAGTAGACGTTAATTTACTATTTTTTGGTTTAAGAGACCATTACTTACTTTCAGTCATCTGATGGCCAAGGTGTACTATTTAATTAGTAATTTTAGATTGACACTCCAATGTTATTTTTTATTTAACTAACTCCTTTTATTAAATTATCTTTGATAATCATTTAATGAAAAGATTTACTGATGTTCTTTCAATTACAATTGGTATGAATCTATGGTTTGCTCCACAAATTTCTGAACACTGTCCAAAGAATAAACCAGGTCGATTAATTGTAAATGTTCCTTGATTTAATCGTCCTGGTGTTGCGTCAATTTTAATTCCTAGTGATGGTACTGCTCATGAATGAAGTACATCTGATGCTCTAGTAAGAACTCGAACTTCTGTATTTATTGGTAAGATTGTTCGGTTATCTACATCTAATAATCGAAATCCATCTACTTCTAAATCTCTTTCTGGGGTTATGTAAGTATCAAATTCTACATCTACAAAATCTGAATATTCATATCTTCAATATCATTGACGTCCAATTGTTTTAATTGTAATTAATGCATCAATTGAGTCATCTAATATGTATAGTAGTCGAAGGGATGGTAATGCAATGAAAATTAGAGTAATTGCTGGTAAGGTTGTTCAAATTGTTTCAATAAGGTGTCCGTGTAACACATATCGATTCGAGTATTTAATTATTAATATATAAGATAATGAATATCCTACAACAATTGTAATTAGAGTTAATACTGTTATTGTATGGTCATGGAAGAATGATAGTTGTTCTATTAAAGGTGAAGCTCTATCTTGTAATGATAAGATTGATCAAGTTGCCATTTATTTCTAATAAAAGGTCATTCCTTTATTTGTAAAGCTTAAATCTACTGCACTATTCTGCCATATTAGAATCTAGTGATTAATGGTAGTTCTGAGTATCTGTGCTCTGCTGGTGGATTATTTTGGAGTCATTCAGTTGATCTTGATATATTAGAACTGAATATAACTGCTCGATTTGAAATTATTCTTTCTCATATGATAATAATAAATATAATGATTCCAACAATTGAAATTGTTGATCCAATACTTGAAATTACATTTCATGATGTATATGCATCTGGGTAGTCTGAGTATCGTCGAGGTATTCCAGCTAATCCTAAGAAGTGTTGTGGAAAGAATGTTAAGTTTACCCCAATAAATATAATTGCGAATTGAATTTTTAATCATGTATTGTTTATTGTTAATCCTGTAAATAATGGATATCATTGGATAATTCCTCCTATAATAGCAAATACTGCTCCTATAGAAAGTACATAATGGAAATGTGCAACAACATAATATGTGTCATGTAATACAATATCTAATGAAGAGTTTGCTAGAATTAATCCTGTTAATCCTCCAATTGTGAATAAGAAAATAAATCCTAGTGCTCATAATAAAGGTGGATTAAACTTGAACTTTGTTCCATATAAGGTTGCTAGTCATCTAAATACCTTAATTCCTGTAGGTACGGCAATAATTATTGTAGCTGATGTAAAATATGCTCGAGTATCAACGTCTATACCTACAGTGAATATATGATGGGCTCAAACAATAAATCCTATAAGTCCAATAGATAATATTGCATAAATTATTCCTAGTGTTCCAAAAGATTCAATTTTTCCTCTTTCTTGACAGACAATATGGGAAATAATACCAAATCCTGGTAAAATTAAAATATAAACTTCTGGATGACCAAAGAATCAAAATAGATGTTGATATAAAATAGGATCTCCACCTCCTGCAGGGTCGAAGAATGAGGTATTTAAGTTTCGGTCTGTAAGTAGTATTGTAATAGCACCTGCTAAAACTGGTAAAGATAATAATAGAAGTAAAGCGGTGATTGCTACTGATCAAACAAATAAAGGTGTTTGATCAAGGGTTATTCTTTCTGATCGTATATTAATTGCTGTAGTAATAAAATTTACTGCACCAAGAATAGATGATACTCCTGCTAAGTGTAATGAGAAAATTGCTAAATCTACTGAAGCTCCTCCATGAGCAATTGCTCCAGCAAGTGGAGGATAAACTGTTCACCCTGTACCTGCTCCTCTATCAACTATAGATGAGGTCAGAAGAAGGGTTAAGGAAGGAGGTAGAAGTCAAAATCTTATGTTATTTATTCGGGGGAAGGCTATATCTGGTGCTCCAATTATTAGTGGAACTAATCAATTTCCAAATCCACCAATTATAATAGGTATTACTATAAAGAAAATTATTACAAATGCATGGGATGTAATTACTACATTATAAATTTGATCATCTCCAATTAGTTGTCCTGGTTGACCAAGTTCAGCTCGAATAATTATTCTTATTGATGTTCCTACTATTCCTGCTCACGCTCCAAATAGAAAATATAAAGTTCCAATGTCCTTATGGTTTGTTGAAAATAATCATTTTTGCGGTGGTAAGGTGGCTGAATATTAGGTGATAGACTGTAAATCTATTTATGGGTGTGAAACCCTCTTACCATGTTTTGCGGGCTTTATATTCAACGATGATTTTAGACTGCAATTCTAAAGGTGTACTTAAAATTACTAAGGCCTAAAAGTTTACCTTTTTATTATAACTTTGAAGGTTATTAGTTTGTTTAACTTAAGTCCTTGTCTAAAATGTTGAAATTATAGTTGACGTTGAAATTACCCCAAGTGTTGAGATTGTAACTAATGTTGGTAAAATGAATTTTGGTGACTTAACATTGTTATTAATTGATCATGAGTTCTCTGAGAATGTTATGATTAATGCTGAGAATCTAATTCGTATGTAATAATATAGGGTAATTGTTGTTAATACTGCTATAATTGCCATTAAAGCTGAGAGATTATTTTCTACTAAAGATTGTATTACTATTCATTTTGGTATGAATCCCAAAAATGGGGGTAATCCTCCTAGTGACAATAGTGTAAGGAATATTATGAATTTAATTTCAATATTTATGTTTTCTGCAGTATAAATTTGGTTTATGAAAAAAAGTTTACTTTGATTGAATAACAGGATTATGATTAATCTTAGTAAGGAATAAACTAGGAAATAAACTTCTCATATTGTTTCTCTGATTGTAATTGATGCAATTATTCAACCAAGATGTCTAATTGATGAGTATGCTATTAGTTGACGAAGGGATGTTTGATTTAATCCTCCTAGTGCTCCAATTGCAATTCTTGCAATAATAATTGTTGTGATAAATATTCCATTTTGAATACAGTATGAAAGAACTATTATTGGTGCAATTTTTTGTCATGTTATTAGAACTAGGCAGTTAATCCATCTTGTTGCTCCTATTACTTCTGGAAATCAAAAGTGAAATGGAGCAGCCCCAATCTTTAATAACAATCTGGATCTAATTATCATTGAGGGGATAATTTGTTGTTCTCAACTCAAGGGATATTTAAGTTGAATAATCAAGATTGAGAACAAAAGCATTGTCGACGCTATTGCTTGGACAATGAAATATTTGATTGAGGATTCATTTATCATTATATTTTTATTATTGGCTAGAAGTGGGATAAATGAAAGTAAATTAATTTCTAGCCCTATTCAAACTCCGAATCATGAATTAGATGAAACGGATAAAACTGTTCCTATCATCAAAGATGATAGGAACAGGAGTTTAGTTGAGTTGCTGGTCATTAAAAAGGAGAGGATTGATGCCTCTATAAATGGGGTATGAACCCATTAGCTTATTTAGCTTACCTTTTTACATTTAGGTGTATGATGCACGTTAGTTTTTGATACTAAAAGAGGTAGTTTGATTCTATCATATGTAATAACGGAGGTAATTTTGAGATTACTTAATTTACCCTATCAAGGTAGCCCTTTATTCAGGCACTCCATT